TTTCGGGTCCTTCTTTATCTTTACCCCATAGAGACATTGAATAGAACGAACTGCTTTTTTTTCCACTGTAAGTTTGAAAATAAACGTTTAAATGTCCTTCAAAAGCAAGTAAATAGATCCGAAACATATAAAATGCAGTTAATCCTGCTGTGGACCAAGCTATTATTGCAAAAATAGGTAAATACAACCAACTATCATTAAGAATTTCATCTTTGGACCAAAAACAAGCAAGGGGTGGAATACCAGAAAGAGAAAGTGTACCCAATAAAAAAGCAGTTTTTGTAATTGGTACATGTTTTCTTAAACCGCCCATAAGAACCATATTCTGACTTTTATCTGGAGAATATCCAACAATAGCTTCCATCGCATGAATAATTGATCCAGATCCTAAGAACAACAATGCCTTCGAATAAGCATGAGTAATCAAATGAAATAAAGCAGCTCGATAAGACCCCATACCTAGAGCTAACATCATATAACCCAATTGAGACATTGTAGAATAAGCTAAGCTTTTCTTAATATCTTTTTGAGCAAGAGCTAAAGTGGCTCCTAAAAATAATGTTATTATACCTATCAAAGCTATTAGATTTAGAATGTAAGGTATAACTATGAAAAGAGGAAGAAGCCGAGCTACAAGAAAAATTCCTGCTGCTACCATAGTAGCGGCATGTATAAGAGCCGAAATGGGGGTAGGCCCTTCCATGGCATCAGGTAACCATACATGAAGTGGAAATTGGGCGGATTTAGCAACAGCGCCGGCAAATAATAGAGAGGCGCATAAAGTAACAAATAAAAAATTAACTTCATTATTAGAAACCAAGTTATTGAATATTCCAAACAAATCCCGAAATTCGAAACTACCTGTTATCCAATAAAAACCCAAAATTCCTAATAATAAACCAAAATCCCCGACACGATTAGTTACAAACGCTTTTTGACAAGCATTCGCGGCACTGGGTCGTGTGAACCAAAAACCTATTAATAGATAAGAACACACTCCAACTAATTCCCAAAAAATATAAATTTGTATCAAATTAGAACTAGTAACTAATCCCAACATTGAAGTATTGGAAAAACTCATATAAGCAAAAAATCTCAAATATCCCTGATCATGAGACATATAATTGTCACTATAAATAAGAACCATAATTCCAACAGTAGTGATTAATATCGACATAATAGAAGTAAGTGGATCAACCAAGCAGCCAAATTCTAAAGAAAAATCATTATTGATGGTCCAAGACCATACATATTGATAGACAGAATTATTATTTATTTGCTGAATAGAAAAAAGGGCTGAAAAAACCATAACTATACTTAATAATAAAACACTAGGAAAAGCCCACATACGGCGAAGATTTTTTGTTGCCGTTGGAAAAAGTAGAAGTCCTGTTCCAATTAAGATAGGAACTGGAAGTGGAATGAAAGGTATAATCCATGAATATTGATATGTATATTCCATAAAAAAAAAAAAAAAAAAAAAAATTATCTTAATTAATTGTTTCTGAGTCACCGGTTCTTATTTCTTTTCTTTTGAAAGGGGTCGGTTAATAAAAAAAAATTAAGATATATAAAATAAAACTTAAATAGAATTTTCTAGCCTTAATTATTCTGAATCTTTCCAAACTACTTCAAATATTTAAAATAAAGAGGTTATAATTGGTCAAATGATATAAATAAGTCACTAGTGAAAAAAAATACGTATTTAATTTTATTAATACTGAATTGTTAATATTAAATTCAAATTTTTAAATAAAATTTTATGAAGATAAAAAATGAAAATTAGAATTTTCATTTTAATTATTACGTATTACAATAATTTTTTTATATCTATAGAACAAGGATAAATAATTATACCAAAAACAGTATTTGATATGAATCATAAAGCCCATAACTAAAACTATTTATTGTAATTCGGTTATTTAGAATCATTAACCAATTTGTTTTGTAACTAATTGTTTGTCTTCCATTACAATAAAAGCTATTTGTAGGAAATGCTATGATATCCAACACTTTAATTTTACGGAAAAAAAAAGGGGGAAAATAAAATGCCTTTAAATTATGTATTTTGTATCCTTTAACAGATTAACTACTAGTCTCATTTGATAATTAAAATTTTGTGGACTCTTTCTTCGAGCTTGAACAATTATGAACAATTAAATTAATATTAAATTAATTAATATAATAGAAAAAATTATTAAAGTTTTTTTTTTAATTAAGCGGGAGAAGGGTTATTAAACTTTTAGATTTTTTTATTACATGTATAAATGTAACACGACGAAAATAGAAAGAAAACGAAACGGACAATGACAATCTTTCTTTTTTTTTTTTTTTATTATTTTTTTTTTTTATCAACTTCAATCTATTTGGCATAGTGTACCTTATCGTTCTTATTAATATTTAATGTGATTTTTAACCCCCCCCCTTTTTTTTGGAGTCTAATTTAGAGAAAAAATAGATAGAGAGTAGTAAAGAACAATTGATTTTGAACAATAGATGTCTTTCACATCCAACCGAAAAACCTATTATAACTTTTTAATGGCAGTTCCAAAAAAGCGCACCTCTATTTCAAAAAAACGTATTCGTAAAAATATTTGGAAAAGGAAGGGATATAGGGCAGCATTGAAAGCTTTTTCGTTAGCGAAATCTCTTTCTACCGGGAGTTCTAAAAGTTTTTTTTGTGTAACAAATAAATAATCTGTGTAACAAATAAATAATCTGAATCGTTCTAATAACTAATAAAGTAATATAATTTTTAACTAATAAAGTAATATAATTTTGTTTATAGTTTATTTATAAGATTTATAAGTTATAAAAATGATAAATAATATTTATCAATTATAATTAATATTAACATCATAATAGTATAGTAAAAGAATAAATATTAATATATAAGATAAATTACAATATAAACAATATACATTAAAAATAAATAAAAATAAAATAAATAAAAATAAAAAAGAATTAGTCTCATAATGTTTTAATTTAAAACGAATATAAAATTGAATTTGTTTTACTTTAATTTGAAGCCAAATTTTTCTTTCGTTTCTGATATAGATAAGAATTCTGTTGTCTACTGAATTCTAAAAATGAATGGTACTTTTTTGTTTGAAAAAAGGGTAAACGCAAGCGCAAGGTTTCGCCTTTCATTTTAGTATGTTTTATCATTTTCCGGATGGGGATTATCACTTTCCCCATCGCCCTTACTCAATAATAAAAAGACTCAATAATAAAAAGAATTTTTTTTTAGTTATATTTTTGATTTTATATTATAAAGAAGAGGTCGTTGAAACTAATTGATTAAGTTTAAAATGTTTTTTATAATCTTTTAAACCATTATTTTGGGTTTTAGAAATTATTATCACTATATAAATTCCTTAAACCCAATTAAATTAATAAAAGCCCCGTTTCCATTTTTAGGTAGTTATATGACGAATGCGCCAATTTTGAGTGATCTATTTTAGATCCTATGTTTCGATTGGAAGATCGATCAAGATATAATGTATATATATTAATTAAAAATTTTAGAAAATATTTTGAAGTACGGGACAATTTCTATACGAAATTTTTTTATATGATTGATACGACCATCCCAAATACCTAACTTAATGGGTTTGCTAAATCTTAACGCAAATTCTCTACACAACAAAAAATCCTAACGCAACCTAACTATGCAAATATTTACATAAATCTTTTGAGTGTATCGCTGAAATTGTGTTATATAAAAATTCTATTTTTTTATTAATCGATAAAATGAATTTTTTATTTTAGATTAATAAAATAAATGATAAAAGAAATTAATCATTAAAAAATGCAAACGAGGCAGAACATTTTTTTTACTTATATCCAGGGATTGAAGTAAAAATTATCTAGTTACAACTGTTACATTTTAGTTTTAGGAGAGCATAAAGTAATAGCCTACGAAAAAATACATTGTTAGTTCAGTTAAATAAAATTGACATCCTAAAATACTAAATAACTAAATAAAAAATACTAAATAACTAAATAAAAAGATAATAATAAGAATAAATAAAAAGATAATAATAAGAAAAATAAATATTATTAACGTTAACGAAAACGCTTTAATCCCTAATTTTTAAACAAGTTTTTATTCATCAATTTGAATGTTTTCCTAAAAAAAAATATTGGATTGAATTAACTCCTTCAAGCTCGACGATTGAATAAAAATAGGTTATTATGATTTCGAATAAGCCGCTATGGTGAAATCGGTAGACACGCTGCTCTTAGGAAGCAGTGCTAGAGCATCTCGGTTCGAGTCCGAGTGGCGGCATGGCATCTTCTAAAAGAGTAAGTCCTATAATGTAAAAGAGTAAGTCCTATAATGAATTCAATTCCCGATTTCAATTCCTATAATTGAGGGACGCCCTTATTAATTTAATTTAATAATTTTTATGATATTTTCAACTTTAGAGCATATATTAACTCATATATCCTTTTCGATCGTTTCAATTGTAATTACAATTCATTTGATAATTTTATTAGTCGATGAAATCGTAGGACTAGATGATTCGTCAGAAAAGGGGATGATAGCTACTTTTTTCTGCATAACAGGATTATTAGTTACTCGTTGGATGTATTTGAGGCATTTACCATTAAGTGATTTATATGAATCATTAATTTTTCTTTCGTGGAGTTTTTCCATTATTCATATTATTCCGTATTTTAAAAAACATAAAAACCATTTAAGCGCAATAACCGCGCCAAGTGCTATTTTTACTCAAGGTTTTGCTACTTCGGGTCTTTTAACTGAAATGCATCAATCCGCGATATTAGTACCCGCTCTCCAATCCCATTGGTTAATGATGCACGTAAGTATGATGGTATTGAGCTATGCAGCTCTTTTGTGTGGATCATTATTATCACTAGCTCTTCTAGTCATTACATTTCGAAAATTCATAAGGATTTTTAGTAAAAGCAATAATTTAGAAAATGAGTCAGTTTACTTTAGTGAGATTCAATACGTGAACGAAAGAAACAATGTCTTACGAAACACTTCTTTTATTTCGTCTCAAAATTATTACAGGTATCAATTGATTCAACAATTGGATCGTTGGAGTTATCGTATTATTAGTCTAGGGTTTATCCTTTTAACCGTAGGTATTCTTTCGGGAGCAGTATGGGCTAATGAAGCATGGGGATCATATTGGAATTGGGATCCAAAGGAGACTTGGGCATTTATTACTTGGACCATATTCGCTATTTATTTACATATTAGAACAAATAAAATTTTTGAAAGTGTAAATTCTGCAATTGTGGCCTCAATGGGCTTTCTTATAATTTGGATATGCTATTTTGGGGTTAATCTATTAGGAATAGGGTTGCATAGTTATGGTTCATTTACATTAACATCTAATTGAATAAAAGACTTGACGAATATAAACATAGGACGGCATACAGGTATATATACGAAAACTTCATGTAAACAATCAAGAACCATTTGAATCATTTCCATTACTTGATTCAAATGGTTCTCACAAATTCAAAAGATATCTAGTTATAATAGAATTCCAATTTATTTATTTTACTTAAAAGAATATAAAAGACTCATTTTTTTATTGTACAATCAACCATTTTTAAAATCATGGGATTTCAGTTTCATTTTTTGGTTTACTCACAAAAACTATCGAAAAAAATAATTGGATATAATAGCTTCGACCTTGTCAACTGATAATGATAAAACGAAATCGGGATAAACACCAATACCTATTACAGGTAAAAGGATAGAGATCGAAACAAATAATTCTCGCGGTCCAGAATCAAAAAAATAAGAGTTTGGGGCATTAAAAAGCTTGTATCCATAGAACATCTGGCGTAACATAGATAATGAATAAATAGGAGTTAATATCATTCCAATTGCCATTACAAAAGTAATTAATATTTTTGTCATTAAAAGATATTTTTGACTAGTAAGTATTCCAAAAAAAACTAACAATTCGGCAACAAAACCGCTCATGCCCGGTAATGCAAGAGAAGCCATTGATAAGATACTGAAAGTCGTGAATATTTTTGGAATTGCGATAGCCATTCCGCCCATTTCGTCGAGATAAACAAGACGTATTCTATCATAACTCGTTCCGGCCAAGAAAAAAAGCGCAGCGCCAATAAATCCGTGAGAGATTATTTGTAAAATGGCTCCGTTGAGTCCTGTATCGCTTATAGAACCAATTCCTATAATTATGAAACCCATATGAGATACAGAAGAGTAGGCTATTCTTTTTTTTAAATTACGCTGACCGGGAGATGTTGAAGCTGCATAGATTATTTGAATTGTGCCTACTATAATCAACCAGGGAGAGAATATAGAATGGGCGTGGGGTAATAATTCCATATTGATCCGAACCAATCCATACGCTCCCATTTTTAATAAGATTCCGGCTAAAAGCATACAAGTACTGTAATGTGCCTCTCCATGGGTGTCTGGTAACCATGTATGTAAGGGTATGATCGGTGATTTGACAGCAAAAGCAATAAGAAATCCAATATAGAATATTATTTCCAGTGCTACAGGATACGATTGATTAGCTGATGTTTCAAAATTTAATGTTGGTTCATTGGAACCATATAAACCAATACCCAAAACTCCCATTAATAAAAAAACGGAACTTCCTGCAGTGTACAAAATAAATTTTGTAGCTGAATACAAACGTTTCTTTCCCCCCCACATGGATAGAAGTAGATAAACTGGAATTAATTCTAACTCCCACATGATGAAAAAAAGTAAAAGGTCTCGAGAAGAAAATGGTCCTATTTGACCGCTATACATTGCTAACATCAGAAAATGGAATAGTCGGGAATCTCGAGTAATCGGCCGAGCCGCTAAAGTAGCTAAAGTTGTGATAAATCCTGTCAGTAAAATGGGTCCTATAGAAATTCCATCTATTCCCAATCTCCAGTAAAAATCAAAAAAATCGATCCATTTATAATCCTCTGTCAGTTGCATTAATGGATCATCCAATTGGAAACGATAACCGAATGCATAGGTTGTTAGAAGGAGTTCTATTATGCATATACCTATAGTATACCACCGAATTATCTTATTTCCTCTATGAGGGAGAAAGAAAATTAAGGAACCCGCGAATATTGGCAAAACTACAACTAGCGTTAACCAAGGAAAATTATTCATGGTAAAAACAAGATAAACTTGGACCAGAAAAACCCGTGCTCAAAATAAATAGTTTTTGAGCGCGGGTTTTTGTCGGTAAAGGTAAAAAAATCAAATGTATTCAAGTAGGGTTTTCTGGAACGTATTAATAAGCCAGACCCATACTTCGAGTTGTTTCATGCCATAAATAAACTCGAACACTCAAGAAATCTGTCGGACAGGCGGATTCACATCTCTTACAACCGACACAGTCCTCTGTTCTTGGAGCAGAAGCAATTTGCTTAGCTTTACACCCGTCCCAAGGTATCATTTCTAATACATCCGTTGGGCAGGCGCGCACGCATTGAGTACACCCTATACACGTATCATAAATCTTTACTGAATGTGACATTTGGATCTATAAATTTTTGAATGTCAGAAAGTTTCGATCTAGTAAACTTGTAAATGAATCATATATTTAGACACCAGATGAATCAATAATTTATCATAATTTTTCTAATCAATCTACTTCTGGATTGACTCATGCGATAGAGCCAAGATACTTTAATTTCTTACATTTTTGAAAACATGTATTATTACGTAATGTATGGTCATGGTAATTCTAATTTATGAATATTAGAATTTATATGATTAATACTACTTATTCAACAAATTCGATTGATTGATACGAGTTGATTTTCTGTTACGATAAATTGATGAAACAATAGCCGGGCCAATAGCTGCTTCAGCGGCTGCAATAGCTATAACAAAAATTGAGAAAATATTTCCTTTTAATTGGCGACTATCAAAAAAATCAGAAAATGTTACGAAATTCATATTAACCGCATTCAGTATAAGTTCAAGACACATAAGGGCTCTAACCATATTCCGGCTCGTGATCAATCCATAGATACCGATAGAAAATAAGTAGGCACTCAAAACAAGTACATGTTCGAGCATCATTGACCAACTCCTTATCAATTTCGATTCATTTCAATATGAACTGAACAACAATTAAACAGATTCAATTGACTAGAATAAAAAAAAGTACGGAACAAAGGCAGATTTTCTATTGTTAATAGAATAGATTGAATAATTTCTATTTTAGACATAAACAATCTTTAATTAAAGAATTAAAGGGAAATAAATGTAATGTAATAAAACAGAGTTTAATGTGCATTGCTAATTCTATAAATTTTTTACTGTCGCGCCACGGCAATTGCACCTATCAAAGCGGCTAAAAGAATTATCGAAACGAATTCAAATGGAAGAAAAAAATCTGTTGATAAATGAATTCCAATTTGTTGACTATTACTTATCAAATCTTGCTCTATAATCTGGTTTGATCTTGTAGTCCAAATAATTCCGTACCATGACGTATCCGTAATAATAATCATGAGTAAAACAAAAATACTTGTACAAACTGGCAAAGTAACCACATCCCCAATGGTCCAAAGATTCAAATCTTTGTAATATTCTGAACCATTCATGAACATCACAGCAAATACGATTAAAACATTTATAGCTCCCACGTAAATAAGGAGTTGTGCAGCAGCTACAAAATAAGAGTTTAATAGAATATAGAATAAGGATATACAAACAAGAACCAGTCCCAATGAAAAGGCAGAATAAATGGGGTTGGTAAATAATACCACCCCCATACCTCCTAGTATAAGAACCGATCCCAGAAAGACTAAAAGAAAATCATGTATTGGTCCGGGCAAATCCATTATATGTAAAATAAGAGATAAATAAATAGAAATGTTTTTCATGACCTTATTGAGACCCGACCAGAAAATTTTTTTTTTATGATTTTTGAGCAATTCCTAATTTAATCCTAAGTAAATAAATACTAAGGGATATGAATAAATGTGAGTACTATTATTGGACTAATTTCATTCTTTATCTGAAAGAGTCGTTCTAATTCTAAACGATATATTTTAAAAAAATTATGGATATATTAATTAATGGATTTTCAATCCAAATTAAGACGCGTTTCTTACCAACCAATCAATAGTTGGTATTTGTAGTTATTGACCAAACAACACGAAAGAAACCTAAATTCCTTCTATATTAGTTATTAGTAAAGTAATTATAAATTATTCGTTAATAAGAGATTTACTTATTTAATAAGAGATTTACTTATTTATTTGAGGCGAATTCAAAATTGTTCGAATTGTATAATCGTCAATTACTGACATTGGTAAACGACCCAAAGCAATTTGATTATAATTCAATTCGTGACGATCATAAGTAGAAAGTTCATATTCTTCAGTCATTGATAAACAATTCGTTGGACAATACTCAACGCAATTACCACAAAATATACAGACTCCGAAATCAATACTGTAATTAAGCAGCCGTTTCTTGCGAATATCAGTTTCCAATTTCCAATCAACAACGGGTAGATCTATAGGACATACACGAACGCATACTTCACAAGCAATACATTTATCAAATTCAAAATGGATTCGACCGCGGAAACGCTCCGCGGTGATTGATTTTTCATAAGGATATTGAATAGTTACGGGTAAACGATTTGCGTGGGATAAAGTAATCATGAAACTTTGACCAATGTACCTTGCAGCTCGTACTGTTTGTTGACCATAATTCATGAACCCAGTTACCATAGAGAACATATCGTTAATATATATATGAATAGTTTTATGTTTGTTTATTTCTCTTGTTTGAGACACGTTGGGAATGTAGAATGTTACTTTACAGTGAAAAGAGTTGGAAAGAAGTTGTTAATAATAGATTACCGAGAGAAATAGGTAAAAGAAATTTCCATCCAAGATTCAATAGTTGGTCCATTCTTAGCCTCGGTAAAGTCCATCTTGTTGTGATAGGAATGAACAAGAACAAATAAGTTTTAGCTAATGTAATAAAGATACCAATTATCGCTCCAAAAACTCCACATGTTTTATTTATTTCAAAAAGCTCAGAAACATATATGTCCGGAATAGATATATTCCAACCTCCCAAGTAAAGAACTGTTACAAATAATGAAGAAACCAATAGGTTTAGATAGGAAGCAACATAAAATAACCCAAATTTTATACCCGAGTATTCGGTTTGATAACCTGCTACTAACTCTTCTTCTGCTTCTGGTAAATCAAAAGGTAATCTCTCACATTCTGCTAGGGAAGAAATAATAAAAATGATAAACCCTATAGGCTGACGCCACAAATTCCATCCCCAAAAACCATATTTTGATTGCGCCTCAACAATATCAATTGTACTTGAACTGTTAGATAATTATAGTCGGTGATACCATCACTGTTACCATCGCTATTACAGAACCGTACATGAGATTTTCACCTCATACGGCTCCTTGAAGGCCAGAAATAAATATAGGGACCGCGTCAGTATTCTTTTTTGAATCTTGATATGTTTGTAGGATGGATAACTATCGGCCGGTCCCAAATTAGACCAATTGAATTCTGTCTGTTATAATTATTTTAATTCAAAATTAAATAAAAAAAGTACTTCTGAATTGATCTCATCCTTTCTTTAATTTAATAATTTCAATAAAAATTTCAATTCTTCTTTGTTCAGTAATAACTTAACTGTTCAATAAAATACTTCTTGTAAAAATATCAATAACCCGTTGGTTTCACGTACGAAAAAAAAATTCGATATTAATTAATTAATTATGACACAAATTATATATCTATTAATATGTATATGGGAAAGAATAAAAGTAACAAAGAATAAATAAAGTATATCTTTTTTTTTCGTTCCTATTCTTCTTTCTATTTCTGAGAAAAAGAGGGCTTTCAAAATAAAGTAAAGGATTATTTCGTTTCGAATAGTTATTTATTAAATCGGTGGATAGGAGTATACTCTGGATTGGAATCGTGTCATGGGGAGTACTGCCTGATCATTTCTACCAACTTAAAGCCCCAATTAGTATTCTTTGTTTGTATATTATGTAAAAATGTCCTTTTGGAGAATTTACATAATCTCCATTACTAATCCTTTACATATGTTCGTGTTTCTAACCATCCACTCGTTTTTTTTTTGCTCAATCCCCCGTTATGCTAATACATAAAAATGATAGTGAAAACTCAATACGGTTGATCTTTTGAACCCGCTTCAAGTCAGGATGACTAATCAACCAATCTTGGGGGAAACGGTCTCTTCTGTTTATGTTTATTTCCGCTTAACTCTCTAACTCTTATACATAGAAAATGAGAATCAATCTTTTTACTGCGAATTTATATATAAGCTGTTTTCTTTCACTCATATAACTATTTGATTTAGTTCATCAACCCGAATAATGAATAAAAAAAAATTAAGATATCTACTCAACCCATTCCAACCCTTTCCTTGAAAGGAAGGAATAGAGAAAAGTTTCTGTCTATGTATCAACGAATCGCACGTAGAGATATTGATAACACACATAAAGTTAATGGTATTTCATAACTAATCGATTGAGCAGCAGCTCGTAGACCGCCTAAAAAGGAATATTTATTATTTGACCCGTATCCCGACATAAGAAGTCCAATTGGAGCAATACTGGAAATGGCAATCCATAAAAAAACACCGATATTGAGATCCGCTAAAACAAGGTGATATCCAAAAGGAACTACTGAATAGCTTACTAAAATTGATATGACTGCTATGGATGGCCCGATACTGAATAAACGAGTATCCCCCCTAGATGGAAAAAGATTTTCTTTGAAAAGTAGTTTTGTCCCATCTGCTAGAGCTTGAAGAACTCCCAAAGGGCCGGCGTATTCAGGTCCAATACGTTGTTGTATCCCTGCCGATATTTCTCTTTCTAACCATACAATTACCAGTACGCCTATTGTGATTCCCACTACAAGAGTCAAAATAGGAACAAGAACCCATAGAATTCCATAAACCTCTTTAAAAAATTCTAATCTAGAAAAAGAATCGATATCTTGTACTTCCGGTGTATCAATTATCATTTCAACGATCAACTTCTCCCATAATGATATCTATACTACCTAGTATCGTCATAATATCAGCCAATTTCATTCTTTTAACTAACCGCGGAAGAATTTGCAAATTGATAAAACCCGGCGGGCGGATTTTCCATCTCCAAGGAAAACCACTCTGATCCCCTATGAGAAAAATTCCCAATTCTCCCTTTGGGGCTTCTACTCTCACATAAAGTTCTTGTTTCGGCAATTCAAATGTAGGAGACGGCTTTTTACTAATAAATCGATATTCAAAATCATTCCATTCCGGATTCCTTTCTCTATCAAAGTATCGTATTTCTAAATTCTCATAGGGTCCCCCTGGAATTCCTTCCAGGGCCTGTTGAATAATTTTTACGGATTCTATCATTTCACCAATTCGGACTAGATAACGAGCCAATGAATCTCCTTCTTTTTGCCACTGTACTTCCCAATCAAATTCGTCGTAACATTCATAATGATCAACTTTACGAAGATCCCATTGTATTCCGGAAGCTCGCAGCATTGGTCCCGATAAACCCCAATTTATTACTTCCTCTCTACCAATAATGCCTACTCCCTCGACTCGTTCTAAAAAAATAGGATTTCGTGTAATAAGTTTTTGATATTCAGCAACTCTTGTTAAAAAATAATCGCAGAAATCCAAACATTTATCTATCCAGCCATGAGGTAGATCGGCCGCTACTCCTCCGATACGAAAATAATTATGCATCATTCTCATACCGGTGGCAGCTTCGAATAGATCATATACTAATTCTCTTTCTCTGAAAATATAGAAAAAGGGAGTTTGTGCACCAATATCCGCCATAAAAGGACCGAGCCATAACAGATGAGAAGCTATACGACTCAACTCCAACATAATTATTCTGATATAGCTGGCTCTTTTAGGTACTTGAATATTTCCCAACTGTTCCGGTCCGTTTACAGTTATTGCTTCTGTGAACATAGTAGCTAAATAATCCCACCGTGTTACATAAGGCAAATATTGTATAATTGTTCGATTTTCCGCAATTTTTTCCATTCCTCGGTGTAAATAACCCAATATTGGTTCACAGTCAATAACATCTTCACCATCTAGAGTAATGATGAGTCGAAGAACACCATGCATTGATGGGTGGTGGGGGCCCATATTGACTATCATGAGGTCTTTTCTTGTAGCCGGTATATTCATAGGTTTTTCCTCGATTCATTCTTTCATGAATTGCTGAAAACGAAAAAAAGTTCATTAAAATTCAAGATCTAATAAATCAAATAATTCAAAATGCCTTTATAAAAATCAAATTAACGAGTTTTTGACTCCCGAATATCCAACCGATTAATTAATTCTTTATAACATATTCTATTTTTCTTTGACAAATAAGACAGTAATCGTTGGCGTTTTCCCAGAATTTTACGTAAACCTCTCTGAGATAAATAGTCTTTTTTGTGTAATTGTAAATGTGAAGTAAGTCTTCGTATCCTATTGGTGAAACTAACTATTTGAAATTCAACAGATCCTCTGTTTTCGTCTTTTTCTTCTTGTGAAATAACTGAGATGAATGAATTTTTTACCATAAACTGAAATCTTCTCTCCCCCCCCTCTTTTTATTTTAAGATATTTTTTATTGATAGATATCTTTATTGATCAGTAATAATAATGCCCCTAATTTTTATTTGGTATATACAAAAATTTGTATTTCGTTATTCATTTCTAATTTTTTTAATTTAATAAAACTTACTCAATCCTATTTTCATTTTAAAATTGGATTTGAAAGGGGATACAAAAGTATGGTTGGTTGCTTCACTCACAAAAGATAAAAGTTTAGACCTAAAATACGAAAATTTTGTTCATTCTAGATCTAATTGATATGTCATTGAATTAGTATCATGTATCAGAATGGAATGTAAGACAATGTATGCGTGCATCTCTTTGTCGTCATAGACCAGATATGGTATGGGAAATATAGGAAAAATGTACTATTAATGAATTTTCAATCGCGGATACATATGTATCCTTACCATACTGAAACAACTGCCATTATTGGTATTAAACCAATAACGATTCATACAAGCTAAATCTTCTAATCGATAATTGGGCCAAAGAAATAGCTTTAATTTTATAAGTTTTTTTTTATATTTTTTGCTTTTATCCACAACTTGACTGTTTACCTCATTCCCATTACAAAAAGATGCCTTTCTATGTCTATTCTTAGAATTTAAACAAATTAGAATTCGCAATTCTCTACGACGTCTAGGCGATAAAATATTTTCAGGAACAAACAAATCATAATTTTTTTTATATCTATTTCCAGTCATCTTTTGATGTTTTGTAATGACTTCATCAGAATTCTTATCAACATGTTTTTTTTCTCGGTATCTTTGATTTATTTGATGTTTACTTTTATGAACTAATGAAATACCGAGGGTTTGATACATAATAAATTTTCCATCATTTTTTATAGCTAGACGAATTGGTTCAATAATCAAAAATCCCCTTTTAATAAATTCTGTAAGAGTTACATCTTTCTGAATCGTCAAAATATCCAGACTCATTTCGCCCCTTTGAATAGAGGATATAGTAATTTCTCTTGGATTTATCAGTCTAAGCAGGAGACAATATACGTTGATGTTATTGATTATTTTTTTATTTAAAGAATCATCCCATCTCAATTGAAAATACAAATACCTTTTTAGGAAGAAATCAACCTCCGCTTTTGTATTGATCTTGTATTGCTTTTTATTTCTATGTTTTTTCATGTCCGATCCCGTATAATCTTCTTCAACATCTTTTTCTTGGTTTGAAAGAGCTGATTTAAGATCTGCTTGGCCCGTGGATTCTTTTTCTCCTTGATTTCGGTTTTCTAATTCAAGAGATTTTTTTTCATTCGACGATATTGATATAAAAGGATCTCTTTTTTTATTTCCAGTGATGCTTTTGTTTTCACTAGCATTTTTTTTTATATTAGAATGAAAAAGTAGTAATTTAATTGGTATAACCCACGGTTTCATTTTATACGTATTATAAAGTCTCACAAATTCTGGCAAGAACCAAAGTTCCAGATTTGATATGGGACGACTTAGTATTTCTTCATTCATTCCCATCCAATCCAAAAGGGGTTTTTGATTGGATAGGTTGATTTTTTGGTCTTGCTGAAGTGTGAGATAAAAAAGACCATTATTATTGATTTTATCAATTATTTGATACTTATTAACCCTAGTCCTAGTCTTAGTATATTTATTACTGTTAGTGTCAGTATCAATATTGATCCAGGCCTCAATATCGACCTTCGTTTTAAGACAAAAATCGAGAATTCTCCAATCAAAAAATTTTCTATCCGTATTTTTATCCATATCTCGAATATCATCTTCTACCATATTAAATGATTTTTGTTTATGTGTGTTGTAATTATAAAAAATATCTTGGTTAGTTTTTACTTGTAATGGTGATCCATAAATTGAAGAGTACTTCTTAGTTTCAGAATTTATAGATTTATATGCTAAAAGATCATATCTATATTGTTTTTTAAAATTATCCTTTTGATTCAATAATAAATCCGTTTCAATTTTTGTTTTTTTTTCGTAGTGAATTAATTCATCTTTTTCATATAAATCACACAAATCTTTATATAAATCTTTATTTTGAGCTATACAGTTCAATATATTTCGCCATTTTTGTGGTACTACTCTAGACCATTTAATTTGAGATACATCACATTGATATTGATAATGACTCCTTAACCAATTTGTCCATTGATTCATTCCAGAATTGCGAAGATTCTTAGGTCTTAATTCGGAATGAAATAGTTCTTGTCTTACAACAAAAAAATCCTTTATTTCATTCTTAAGAAAAAGGGGGGTTCCATTATATTGAAATACGGATTTCAATTTCTCTAACTTAATAAGTTGGGTTTGTGATAATTTGTAAAATACATATGCTTGTGAAAAGTAAGATAAGTCAAAAAAAGTCTTTGAATTTTTTTGACTAAGACTAATATTAGTATTAGAAAGTGACTCTTTTATAATCGAAATAAATTTAATTAAACTTTGATTTGTTTTATTAATTCTTTCTTGATTTGCTTCATTACTATTAATGTTTTTATTAATAATTTTTTTTGTTGATTCAAGAAAAAGCTGTGTATTGATACTAGGAATATTAATCATAGATAGAAAGATATCTATGTATATCTTTTCAATGAAAAATATTATAAAATAATGGGATTTACGGATTAATCGAGCAGTTCTTCTTTTTAATATCTGCCAAATATTTTTTTGTGATTCCAATCTTTTATCATCATAACTTATTTTGTTAGAACTCAAATTTCTATCTGAAGTTATAAATCCCTTTTTCTTGTCTTTTGTAATTTTTTCTATTTGATTTATGATTGTGTTTATTCTATCAGTCAGATCTTGCATTTTTTTTTCTGTTAATGAATAATTTGTCCAATCCTGAGATCTAATTTGAATGGACGATTCCTGAATCATCCGATTACTGATTATTGAATCTTTTTTAATTTCACTCAATTCATATACTTCTATTTCTCTCAATCCAAATAATATAATTGGGTTTATTTTTGAGAGTTCTTTTATTATTTCTTTTATAAACAGAATGTTTTTAATGATCCATTTTTTTGGTTTTTTTGAGACATTTACAAACAAGTTTGTTTGTTCTTTAAAAATTCCTAGAATTATAAAACATTTCTTTTGCAATTTTTGAATTTTTTTTTTGAGTTCTTTTAAAATCGGTTCAAAAAATGAAAGTTTTTTTCTGGGAGAACCAAAAGGCAGTTCAGCTTCCATTCCAAAAATTGTTAAAAAACAAAAATCATTTTTTTGACCTTGCTTTTTCATTGGATCGTTATAAGGGGCTCGTAACTTAGATCTGTGCCAAGGTTTAAGACGAAAAGGAAATAGGATCTTGATCTGAATGCCGTCTGTTAACCAGTTTTTTGGAAATTCTTTTTCTGATAATTGAACGCCGTTATAGGTACATTTAACATGCATTTCTCTATTCCAATCCTTTAAGTCCTCATACCATTCCGGAAATTGAAATAATAGTATACGGACGATATTTTTAGCTATTATCAATGAAGGTACTATAATATATTTTCTAAGAATTGATTGGGTTACTAATAAAAAACCTCTCATTACTTGAGCAAGTAAAATACTATCCCAGGCTTCCGCTATTTGTATACGCACTTTCTCCTTTCTTTTGTCTTCTTCTTTTTTGTCCTCCTCTTTTTTTTTCGCGCTTTCTTTTGTCTTTTTCTCTGTATAATTCGAAATTGTGAATTCTGTGTTTTGCCACATCCAATTTCTAAAAATTTTTTTCATCCGTTCAGAAATATAAAAAAAAAAAAAAAAAGATTTGTCTATTCGGTCCAAAAAAAGAGGGGAATGTGCATTTGCTTCAAAGAGTTTCCAAGTAACTGTTTTACGTCTTTGAGCGCGCATGGAGCCTTTGATTATGTCT